TTATTTATGGTTAAAATAATTAAAAATGGTTTTGAAAATTTTTAATTGAATATTTTCTTAAAATTACTAATCCAATATATAAATAAATTTATACATTAATATATTAATATTAATATTAATTAATTACTATTATTTAAAGAATATTAAATATTTAATGGCAACTTTAATATTCAAATATAATATTATAGAAAAAATGAGAGAAAGATTATTAAATTATTTATATATATATTAATTAAATATAATAAATTTAATTAATATATAATATATAATATATAAATAAATTTATACATTAATATATTAATATTAATATTAATTAATTACTATTATTTAAAGAATATTAAATATTTAATGGCAACTTTAATATTCAAATATAATATTATAGAAAAAATGAGAGAGAGATTATTAAATTATTTATATATATATTAATTAAATATAATAAATTTAATTAATATATAATATATAATATATAAATAAATTTATACATTAATATATTAATATTAATATTAATTAATTACTATTATTTAAAGAATATTAAATATTTAATGGCAACTTTAATATTCAAATATAATATTATAGAAAAAATGAGAGAGAGATTATTAAATTATTTATATATATATTAATTAAATATAATAAATTTAATTAATATATAATATATAATATATAAATAAATTTATATATTAATATATTAATATATAAATATTTAATATAAAAAAAAAAAAAAAAAAATCTATATATAATATTTTAAATATAAATAAATTTTATATGGTTTAAAAAATTTATTATAAATTTATTTTACATATAAATTCTAGTATTTAATAATTATTATTTTAATAATAGTAATAATATACTTGTAGTAATTAATATTAAATATTTAAGAAATTAAGATTTAGTAATATAAAAATTATTAACAAATTTTGTGCCAGCAGTTGCGGTTAAACAAAAGTTAAATTAAATTTTGTTAGTTAATTAATAATTAATTTATTTAATATAATTAAAAATTAATATTATTAGGTGAAATTTTAATTTTATATTTATTTATTTAATATAATTTATGATTTGATAAATTTTAATATTAAACTAGGATTAGATACCCTATTATTTAAAATTTAAATTTAAAATACTAAAATAGTATATAATTATTTATTGAAACTTAAATATTTTGGCGGTATTTTAGTTTATTTAGAGGAATCTGTTTATTAATTGATAATCCACGAATAAATTTACTTAATTTAGTATTTTGTATATCGTTGTTAAAAAAATATTTTTTAATAATTATAATATTTTGAAATTAATAATAAAATTTAAATCAAATCAAGATGCAGATTATAATTAAGAATATAATGGATTACAATAAAATTATTTAAATGAATTTTAATTTGTAATAATTAAATGAAGGTGGATTTAAATGTAATTTTTTTTTATTTTATAAAAATGATTTATAATTAAAATATGTACATATTGCCCGTCGCTTTCATAAATAAATTGAAATAAGTCGTAACAAAGTAGAGGTACTGGAAAGTGTTTCTAGAAAGAACAAATTAGAGCTTGTAAAAGTATTTCATTTACATTGAAAAGATATTAATAATATTAATTAATTTGAGGGGAAAAATTAATTGTTTATTTAATAATAAAAATAATTTTAATTTATATAATATTTAATGGGGGTTTTAGTATTATTTAAAGAAAAAATTATTATATTTATAGTTTATTAGTATTGTGAAAGAATTTTGAAATATTTGAAAATAAATTTGTTTAAAAGTAATTTTTATTTATTGTATCTTGTGTATCAGAGTTTATTAAAAATTTTTAATTTATTTTAATTTCTCGAATTTAAAAGAGTTAAGTAATTATTAGAGTTAATGTTGCAAAATTATTTTAAATAATTATTTTGAAATGAAATGTTAATCGTTTTTAAATATATCTAGTTTTTTTAGAAAAAAATTTAATTTTAAATTTATTTATAATTAGATTAATTAATTAATTTAATTATTTTTAATTTTTATATTTTAAGGGATAATCTTTAATTTAAATTTTTATAATAAAAAATTTTATTTTTAAAAGTTTTATAATTTATATTGTTAATAAAATTTATTTTATTATAAATAATTTTAAAATTTAATTAAAATTTAAAAATTTATATTTAATTTTTTATAAAAATTTAATTTATAATTTTAAATTATTAGTAATAATGATAAAATTAGTATATTTATTTAATTTTTAAATTATATTAATTTAAAATTTTAATTATTAATAAATTAATTAAAAGGAATTCGGCAAATATTTATTTTCACTTGTTTATCAAAAACATGTCTTTTTGTGATTTATTTAAAGTCTAATCTGCCCACTGATGAAAATTGAAGGGCTGCAGTATTTTGACTGTACAAAGGTAGCATAATCATTAGTCTCTTAATTGGTGACTTGTATGAAGGATTGAATGAAAAATAAGCTGTCTCTTAAATTAATTTATAGAATTTAATTTTTTATTTAAAAAGTTAAAATATTTTAAAAAGACGAGAAGACCCTATAGAGTTTTATATTTGATTTATTAAAAAATTATTTATAATAAATAATATTTTTAATAAATTAATTATTTTTTTGGGGGGAAAAAAAAATAAATAAAACTTTTTTTAAAATTATACATATGTAAGTGGTTAAATGATCCAATTTTATTGATTATAAGATTAAATTACCTTAGGGATAACAGCGTAATTTTTTTTTTTAGTTCAAATAAGAAAAAAAGTTTGCGACCTCGATGTTGGATTAAGATAAAATTTAAATGCAAAAGTTTAAAATTTTTGATCTGTTCGATCATTAAAATCTTACATGATCTGAGTTCAAACCGGTGTGAGCCAGGTTGGTTTCTATCTTTTAAAAAAATTAAATATTTTAGTACGAAAGGATCAAATATTTTAATTAAATTATATTAATTTTGAATTTCATTAAATTGTCATAATATTTATTTTATTTATTAAAATAAACTATTTTGGCAGAAAAATGTAATGATTTTAGAATTCATGAATATATAATTTAAATTATATAGATAGTATTGTTTATAAATGATATTATTATAGTTATTATTGGCTTATTAATTTTAGTCTTAGGGGTTTTAATTGGGGTAGCTTTTCTAACTTTATTGGAGCGTAAAGTTTTAGGGTATATTCAAGTTCGTAAAGGCCCTAATAAAGTTGGGTTTATAGGAATTTTACAGCCTTTTTCTGATGCTATTAAATTATTTACTAAAGAACAAACTTATCCTACTTATTCTAATTATTTTTCTTATTATTTTTCTCCAGTAATTAGTTTTATTTTATCTTTAATAATTTGGATGTTAATTCCTTATTATTTTAATATAATTAGTTTTAATTTGGGTATTTTATTTTTTTTTTGTTGTACAAGTTTAGGTGTTTATACTGTTATAGTAGCGGGGTGATCTTCAAATTCTAATTATGCCTTATTAGGGGGGTTACGTTGTGTCGCTCAAACTATTTCTTATGAAGTAAGATTAGCTTTAATTTTTATATCTAGAATTATTTTAATTATAGATTTTAATTTAATTAAATTTATAGATTATCAAAATATAATTTGGTTTATTGTTATTATATTTCCTTTAAGTTTATGTTGGATATCTTCAAGATTGGCTGAAACTAATCGAACTCCTTTTGATTTTGCTGAAGGGGAAAGAGAATTAGTTTCTGGATTTAATGTAGAATATAGAAGAGGTGGGTTTGCTTTAATTTTTTTAGCAGAATATTCTAGAATTTTATTTATGAGTATATTATATGTTTTAATTTATTTAGGGGGGTATAATATAACTTTAATTTTTTATTTAAAATTAGTTTTTATTTCTTTTTTATTTATTTGAGTGCGAGGAACTTTACCTCGTTATCGTTATGATAAATTAATATATTTATCTTGAAAAAGATATTTACCAGTTTCTTTAAATTTTTTATTATTTTATATAGGGTTAAAAATTTTTTTATTATAATTTTTAATTATAAATTATATTAATTTTAGTATAAATTAATAGAATTAAATATTCTTTCTTAAGTTTTCAAAACAAATGCTTTTACAAGCTCATTAATTAATTAAATAATAAATTATCTCAATATTTATTTATTAATGGATTTAAAATAAAATATGAAAAGTAAAAAAATGTTAATAATTGTCCGGTGATAATATAAGGATCTTCTACAGGTCGTGCTCCGATTCATGTTAATAAAATTACTATTATTACGAAAAATCAAAATAATATTTGATTAATTGGATAGAATTGAATTCCTTGAATTTTTTTGTTAAAAGTAAAAGGTAAAATAATTAAAATTAAAATAGATATTACTAATGCAATTACTCCTCCTAATTTATTGGGAATAGATCGTAAAATTGCATAAGCAAATAAAAAGTATCATTCTGGTTGAATATGAATTGGAGTTACTAAAGGATTGGCGGGAATAAAATTATCTGGGTCACCTAGTATATTTGGATTGATTAAAGTTAATATAATTAATAAAAATAATAATATAATAAATCCAATTAAATCTTTATATGTAAAAAATGGGTGAAATGGAATTTTATCTAAATTTCTATTAATACCTAAAGGATTATTTGATCCTGTTTGATGTAAAAAGAGTAAATGAATTGCTGTTATTATTAATACAATAAAAGGCAATAAAAAATGAAATGTATAAAATCGAGTTAATGTTGCATTATCTACTGCAAATCCCCCTCAAATTCAGTTTACTAATATAGTCCCAAGATAAGGAATTGCAGATAATAAATTTGTAATAACTGTTGCTCCTCAAAATGATATTTGCCCTCAAGGTAAAACATAACCTATAAAAGCTGTTGCTATGAGTAAAAATAAAATAATTACCCCCACTATTCAAGTATATTTTAAATTAAAGGATTCATAATAAATTCCTCGTCCAATATGTAAATAAATACAAATAAAAAAAAATGATGCTCCGTTTGCGTGTAATGTCCGAATTAACCAACCATAATTTACATTTCGGCAAATATAATTTACTCTATAAAAAGCTAATTCAATGTTTGCAGTATAATATATAGTTAAAAATAATCCTGTAATAATTTGAATAATTAAACATAAAGCTAGTAGAGACCCAAAATTTCATCATGATGAAATATTTGAGGGGGATGGTAGATCAATAAGTGACCCATTAATGATTTTAATAATTGGGTGAGTTTTTCGCAATCTATTAAATTTTTTAGTTGTCATATGTAAAATAAATTTATAATAAATTAATTTATTGGTTTAAATTATAGATCGTAAAGGACCATAAAAAATATTTGTAATTTTAACAATTGCTACTAATGAAATGAATAAGTAAATTACTATTAATATTATTAATATATAGTTATGGTTATTATATAATTTATTTAAGTTAATTTTATTTTCATTATTAAAAAATGATAAATTTATTAAATTATCATTATCATTGATATTATTTCTTAAATTTATTCAATTTAGATTTTCAAATATAAATGAATAAATTTGCATTAATATAATAAATAAAATTGAAATTATTATTATTATTTTAATATTATTAGATAAGTTAAATATTTCATTTGATGCCACACTTGATACATAAATAAATAAAACTAATAATCCTCCTAAAAATGTTAAGAATAGAATATATGAAAATCAGTAAGTTTTAATTAATATTCCTGAAAGTAAACATATTAAAAGTGTTTGCATTAAAATTATTAATCCAATTGACAATGGGTGATTTAAAAATATTATAATAATTGTTAATATTATTATTAATCTAGATAAAAATATTTTTGTTATACCAAAGAATAGTTTAATAAAAATTATAATTTTGGAGATTATTGATAAAGAATTTTCTTTTTCTTTGAAGTTTCAAAAGAAATTTCTTATTTTTGGTTTACAAGACCAATGTTTTAATTTAAACTATAAAAACTTACTAATGATAATTAATTATATGTATATTATTATTATTTTTATATTTATTGTTGGTAATTTGATTTTTATTTCAAAATATAAACATTTATTAATTATTTTATTAAGATTAGAATTTATAGTATTAAGTGTATTTTTTTTACTTTTAAGATATTTATTAATATTAAATTATGAAATATATATATTAATAGTTTTTTTAGTTTTTACAGTTTGTGAGGGGGCATTAGGCTTATCTATTTTAGTTTCTATAATTCGTACTCATGGTAATGATTATTTTAAAAGATTTAATTTATTATAATGATAAAATTTTTATTAATAATAATTTTTATGATTCCTTTATGTTTTATAAAAAATATATTTTGAATGGTTCAAATAATAATATTTTTAATAATATTTTTATTTATAAATTTAAGTTTAAGTATTAATAATTATTCTAATTTCAGATATAACTATTCTTGTGATTTACTATCATTTGGTTTGATTTTATTAAGAATTTGAATTTGTGTTCTTATAATTATAGCTAGAGAAAATTTATTTAAAATAAGTTTTTATGTTGGATTTTTTTTATTTAATATTTTATTATTATTATTATTATTATATTTAACTTTTAGAACAATAAATATATTTTTATTTTATTTATTTTTTGAAGGTAGTCTTATTCCTACATTAATATTAATTATTGGATGAGGGTACCAACCTGAACGAATTCAGGCTGGCATATATTTATTATTTTATACTCTATTTGCTTCTTTACCTTTATTAATGGGTATTTTTTATTTATATAATCAAGTTAATTGTATTATAATTTATTTTTTAAAGTTTTATAATATAAATTTTTATTTATTATATATTAGAATAATTTTAGCTTTTTTAGTAAAAATACCTATATATATTACTCATTTATGATTGCCAAAAGCTCATGTTGAAGCTCCTGTTTCTGGGTCAATAATTTTAGCGGGAATTATATTAAAATTAGGGGGGTATGGTCTATTACGACTTATAATTTTTTTACAAGAAATTAACATAAAATTGAATTATATCTGAATTATTATTAGTTTAATTGGGGGATTTTATATTAGTTTAAAATGTTTTTGTCAGGTGGATATTAAATCATTAATTGCTTATTCATCTGTAGCTCATATAAGATTTGTAATTTGTGGGATTATAATTATGAATTATTGAGGATTTTTAGGAGCTTATTTATTAATAATTGGTCATGGGTTATGTTCTTCAGGGATATTTTGTTTAGCTAATATTAATTATGAACGTATTAATAGTCGTAGATTGTTAATTAATAAAGGGATAATTAATTTTATACCCTCTATAAGATTGTGGTGATTTTTATTATTATCTTCTAATATAGCTGCCCCACCTTCATTAAATTTAATAGGTGAAATTATGTTAATTAATAGATTAATTAGATGATGTTCTTTATCTATATTAATGTTAATATTAGTTTCTTTTTTTAGAGCTGGGTATAGTTTATATTTATATTCTTATACTCAACATGGTAAATATTATTATGGAATATATAGATTTTACATAGGATCTTCTCGTGAATATTTATTATTAATATTACATTGATTACCTTTAAATATTATAGTTGTAAAAATTGATTATAGAATAATTTGATTTTATTTAAATAATTTAAATAAAATATTGATTTGTGGTATCAAAAATATGAAATATATTTCATTTTAAATTATCAATAAAAATTATTTTTCTATTTGTTTCATTTCATTTTTTTTTTTATTTTTGTTTATATTGTTAAATTTTTTTTTTATAATATATTTTGTTATAAATAATATAGTATTATTTTTAGAATGAGAAATTATTTCTTTTAATTCTTTAAGTGTTGTTATATCTATTTTATTAGATTGAATATCTTTATTATTTATAATATTTGTTTGTTTGATTTCGTCTGTTGTTATTTATTATAGAAAAAGTTACATAAGTTCTGAATTAAATTTATCTCGTTTTATTATTTTAGTTTTATTATTTATTATTTCTATAATTTTATTAATTATTAGACCAAATATAATTAGAATTTTATTAGGTTGAGATGGTTTAGGTCTTGTTTCATATTGTTTAGTTATTTATTACCAAAATTTAAAGTCTTACAATGCTGGGATGTTAACTGTTTTATCCAATCGTATTGGGGATGTTATAATTTTAATAATTATTTCTTGAATAATAAATTTTGGTAGTTGAAATTATATTTTTTATTTAGAGTTTATAAAAAATGATTATTGTATAATTTATATTAGAATTATGATTATCTTAGCTGCTATAACTAAAAGAGCCCAAATTCCTTTTAGTTCTTGATTACCCGCTGCCATAGCTGCTCCTACTCCTGTTTCAGCTTTAGTTCATTCTTCTACTTTAGTTACAGCTGGGGTTTACTTATTAATTCGTTTTAATTTATTGTTATCAGATACTTTATTTTTTAAATTTTTACTTTTGATTTCTGGTTTAACTATATTTATAGCTGGGGTAAGAGCTAATTATGAATTTGATTTGAAAAAAATTATTGCTTTATCTACTTTAAGACAATTAGGTTTAATAATAAGAATTTTAAGAATAGGTTTACCTTTATTAGCTTTTTTTCATTTATTAACTCATGCTATATTTAAAGCTTTATTATTTATATGTGCTGGGGTTATTATTCACATAATAAATGATATTCAAGATATTCGATTTATAGGGGGGATTAGATTATATATTCCTATAACTTGTTTATGTATGAATATTTCTAATATAGCTTTATGTGGGATTCCCTTTTTAGCTGGATTTTATTCAAAAGATTTAATTTTAGAAATAGTTAGATTTAGTAGTTTTAATTTTTTAATTTTTTTTTTATACTATATTTCCACTGGGTTAACTATATTTTATACAATTCGTTTAACAATATATTTAATAGTTAATGATTACAATCTATTAAGAATTTATAATTTATATGATGAAGATTATATTATAGTAAAAAGTATGTTAGTTTTATTATTTATAAGAGTTATTAGAGGTAGAATATTAATATGGTTGATTTTTTATTACCCTTATATAATTTATTTGCCTTTTAATTTAAAATTAATAGTTATTTATGTTAGATTAATGGGTATGTTTATAGGATTTATAATTAGAAATATGAATATTTATTCTTTAAATAAGTATTTAGTAACATATAATATAAGAACCTTTTTATGTGTTATATGATTTATACCTAATTTAAGAACTTATGGTTTAAATTATTATTTTTTAAATTATGGTCAAAAATTATTAAAAAATATTGATTTTGGTTGAAGTGAAATATATAGAGGGTGAGGTATATTTAATATTATAAAAAATTATTCTATTTTTTATAGAGTTTATCAAATAAATAATTTTAAAATTTATTTATTTAGATTTATTATATGAATTATAATTTATTTATTTATGTTATTAATTTATTTAAATAGCTTATAATTAGAGCATAATATTGAAGATATTAAGGAGATAATTTTATCTTTAAATAAATATTTATAAAAAAATTTTTTTATTTTTACAATGAAAATGTAATGTTTTATTTAAACTATATAAATAAAGTAAAATAAAAAAATAAATAATAAAAAAAATAAAAATAATAAGAAAAAGAAAGAAAGAAAGATATAGAAATATTAATGGAATTAAACCACTAAAAATTAAGTTAGCAGCTTAATTTTAAACTTTATATTTCTTTAATTGGAATAAAAATTCAATGTTATCATTAACAGTGATATACCTCTATTTGGTTTCAATTAATAAATAAGGAGTATATTTACTCTTTCTTTTAAGTCGAAATTAAATGCAAGATTGCTTCTTATTTTAAGATAAATTGAATATTCAATATTTTTTGAATGCAAATCAAATGTTTTTTAAACTATAATCCTATATTAAATAGTTCAATTTAATATATTTTGATTTCATTCATGGTATAAACCTAATAATAAAATAAAAATAAAAAAAAATCTAATTTTTATTCAAATTATAAAATTTACTAACTTAAATAATTTGATAATGGGGAAAATTAATGCAATTTCTACATCAAAAATTAAAAAAATTATTGTGATTAAAAAAAAGTGTAGTGAAAATGGAATTCGTGCTGATGATTTTGGGTCAAACCCACATTCAAATGGTGAGGATTTTTCTCGATCTGTAAATGTTTTTTTTGATAAAATAATTGATAATATTATTATAATATTAACAATTAATATAATAATAATTGATAAAATTAATATTAAAATAATTATTTATATTAAATTTATTTAAACTTTTTGATTGGAAATCAAATATACTTTTTATATTATATAAATAATTAGTTACCTCATCAATAAATTGAAATATAAAGAAATAATCATACTACATCAACAAAATGTCAATATCATGCTGCAGCTTCAAATCCAAAATGATGATTTCTAGAAAAATGTTTATTTAAATGTCGTATTAAACAAATAATTAAAAATATTGTACCAATTATTACATGTAACCCATGGAATCCTGTTGCTATGAAAAAAGTTGATCCATAAATTCTATCTGCAATTGTAAATGGAGCTTCTAAATATTCATAAGCTTGAAGAATAGTGAAATAAATTCCTAAAATTACAGTTAAAAATAATCCTTTTGTGCATTGTGAATGATTATTTTCTATTAAAGCATGATGAGCTCAAGTGATTGTGATTCCTGATCTAATTAAAATAATTGTGTTTAAAAGAGGAATTTGGAATGGGTTGAATGGGGTAATTCCTATTGGGGGTCATATAGCGCCAATTTCAATATTAGGGGATAATCTTCTGTGGAAAAAAGCTCAAAAAAATGATAAAAAGAAAAATACTTCAGATACAATAAATAAAATTATTCCTCAACGAAGGCCTTTAGTGACTAAAATTGTATGTTTACCTTGTAAAGTTCCTTCTCGGCAAATATCTCGTCATCATTGATATATAGTTATAATGATAATTAAATATCCAATAATTAATAAATTTAAATTAAAATTATGGAATCATTTTACTATTCCTGTTACTAAAGTTATTGTTCCAATAGCACCAGTTAAAGGTCAAGGGCTATAGTCTACTAAGTGATATGGGTGATTAAAATTAATTTTCATTAGTTAATTTACTTCTCTAGAATATAATGTTCTTAAAATTGCAATTACATAAGATTGAATAATAGCTACTGCAGATTCTAAAATTAATAATAAAATTTGAATAATTACTAAAAAAATAATTAAATAAGATGTTATATTTGACCCTGTTCTTCTTAGTAATGTTATAAGTAAATGTCCTGCAATTATATTAGCTGTTAAACGTACAGCTAATGTTCCAGGTCGAATAATATTTCTAATTGTTTCAATTAATACTATAAATGGTATTAAAATTGCTGGGGTTCCTTGAGGGATTATATGAGAGAATATATGTTGGTAATTATTAATTCATCCATATAATATGAATCTTAATCATAAAGGTAAAGAAATAGATAAAGATAAAGTTAAATGTCTTGTACTTGTAAAAATATATGGAAATAATCCTAAGAAATTATTAAATAGAATAAATGAAAATAATGAAATAAAAATAAAAGTTGATCCTTGAAAATAGTTATTTTTTAATAATGTTTTAAATTCATTATGTAGTTTTATTAGAATAAAGTTTCATAAATAATAATGTCGATTAGGAATTAGTCAAAATCTATAAGGAATAAATATTAACCCTAAAAGAGTTCTAGTTCAATTAATAGATAAATTAAATAAATTTGTTGATGGGTCAAAAATAGAAAATAAATTACTTATCATTTTCAATTTAGATTGTTATTTATTGCTTTTAAATTAAAATTATTTTTATTATTTAAATTTTTATTATTTATAATATAATAATTTATAATATTAAATAAAATAAAAATTATAATGAACATAATAAAAGATAAAATTCAATTAATTGGTATTATTTGTGGAATAAAAGAATATTACTTTGTAATAATTTAAATTTGACATATTTATGTTATTTATTTAACTAATTCTTTAATCATTAGAAGTAATTGTTAATTTACTATAAAATGGTTTAAGAGACCAGTACTTACATTTCAGTCATCTAATGAAGAATAATTATTAATTCAATTAATAAATTTTTTAATTGAGATTCTTTCAATTACAATAGGTATAAATCTATGATTAGCTCCACAAATTTCTGAGCATTGTCCATAATAAATTCCTGGTCGATTAATAAAAAAGTTGGTTTGATTTAATCGTCCTGGGTTTGCGTCTACTTTAACCCCTAAAGAAGGAATAGTTCAAGAATGAATTACGTCAGTTGCTGTTACTATAATTCGAATTTGATTATTTATAGGTAAAATAATTCGATTATCTACGTCTAATAAGCGAAAATTATTTAATGAAAGTTCATTAGATGAAATTATATAAGAATCAAATTCAATATTATGAAAATCTGAATATTCATATCTTCAATATCATTGATGTCCAATTGATTTTAATGTAATTAAAGGATTATTTAATTCATCAAGTAAATATAATAACCGTAAAGATGGTAGTGCAATAAAAATTAAAGTGATAGCTGGTAAAATTGTTCAAATTAATTCAATTATTTGCCCTTCTAACAAAAATCGATTAATATATTTATTGAAAAATAAATTAATTATTAAATATCCTACTAAGATAGTAATTATAATTAAAATAATTAAAGTATGATCGTGAAAAAAAATAATTTGTTCCATTAAAGGTGATGCTCCATTTTGTAAATTAAAATTAGATCATGTTGCCATTTCTAAAAAAAGGATAATCCTTTATAAATGGGGTTTAAATCCATCACATATAATCTGCCATATTAGAAGTTTCTTAAAATAGGTAATTCATTATATGAATGTTCTGTTGGAGGTAAGTTTTGTAATCATTCAATATTAGATGATATATTTAATGTAAATAAAATTATTCGTTGGTTAATTATAGATTCTCAAATAATAATTAATATAAGTATTACTGCTAATAGTGAAATATAAGATCCTAGTGATGATACAATATTTCATGAAATATATGAGTCAGGATAGTCGGAGTAACGTCGAGGTATGCCAGCTAAACCTAAAAAATGTTGGGGGAAAAATGTTAAATTTACTCCAATAAATATAATAAAAAATTGAATTTTTAATATATAAGGGTTTATTGATAATCCTGTAAATAATGGGTATCAATGAATAAACCCCCCTATAATAGCAAATACAGCTCCTATAGACAATACATAATGGAAATGGGCAACTACATAATAAGTATCATGTAAAGTAATATCAATAGATGAATTAGCTAAAATTACTCCTGTTAATCCTCCTACAGTAAATAAAAAAACAAATCCTAATCTTCATAATATTGATGGATTGTAATTAATTTGAGTACCATGTAAAGTTGCTAATCAGCTAAAAATTTTAATTCCAGTTGGTACTGCAATAATTATTGTAGCTGATGTAAAATAGGCCCGAGTATCAATATCTATTCCGACTGTAAATATATGATGAGCTCAAACAATAAACCCTAATAATCCAATTGCTATTATAGCATAAATTATTCCTAAACATCCAAATGTTTCTTTTTTTCCTCTTTCTTGAGAAATAATATGAGAAATTATCCCAAATCCAGGTAAAATTAAAATATAAACTTCAGGATGGCCAAAAAATCAAAATAAATGTTGATATAAAATTGGATCTCCTCCCCCAGCTGGGTCAAAAAAAGATGTATTTAAATTTCGATCAGTTAATAATATTGTAATAGCCCCAGCTAAAACTGGTAAAGATAAGAGTAATAAGAATGCTGTAATTCCAACAGCTCAAACAAATAAAGGTATCTGATCAAATGATAAATTATTTAATCGTATATTAATAATTGTTGTAATAAAATTAATAGCCCCAAGAATTGAGGAAATACCAGCTAAATGTAATGAAAAAATTGCTAAATCTACTGATCTTCCACCGTGAGCAATATTAGAAGATAAAGGAGGATAAACTGTTCATCCTGTTCCTGCTCCATTTTCTACAATTCTTCTAGAAATTAATAAAGTAAGAGATGGGGGTAATAGTCAAAATCTTATATTATTTATTCGTGGGAAAGCTATATCAGGAGCTCCTAATATTAAAGGTACTAATCAATTTCCAAATCCTCCGATTATAATTGGTATTACTATAAAAAAAATTATAATAAAAGCATGAGCGGTTACAATAGTATTATAAATTTGATCATCTCCAATTAAAGAACCTGGGTTACCTAATTCTGCTCGAATTAATAATCTTAAAGAAGTTCCTACCATCCCAGCTCAAATTCCAAAAATAAAATATAATGTTCCAATATCCTTATGATTTGTTGAATAAAGTCATTTTCGCTTTAATAATAAAATGGCTGAGTTTATAAGCGATAAATTGTAAATTTATTAACGAGAAATTTTCTCTTTTATTAAGCCTTATATTCAAAAAATGATATAAAATTGCAAATTTTAAGTTATAATTTAAATATTATTAAGGCTTAAAGAAAATTCTCTTTATAAATAATTTTGAAGATTACTAGTTTGTGTTAACTTAAAACCTTCATTTTTTAAAAAAAAAATATTGTTCTTAAAATAATTCCTATAATTGAAAAAATTGATAAAAAATTTATAATTATGAATAATTTATTTTTAAAATTAATTTTAAATCATTTTATTTTAAAATAATTTATTATGAATGATGAGTAAATAATTCGAATATAAAAAAATAATATAATTAAACTTATTATAATAAAGATAAATGTTATCAAATAAAAATTATTTATTAATAAAAAATTAATAACAATTCATTTAGGGAAAAATCCGATAAAAGGAGGCAATCCTCCTAGTGAAAGGAAATTAATTAATAAATTAATTTTAATTATTGGTTTTATATTGATAATAAATAATTGATTGATAAAATATGAGTTTATATTATAGAAAAAAAAACATATTATTCTAATTAAAAAAGTATATATGGATAAATAAAAAATTCATAAATTTTCTCTGATTATAATAGAGGAAATTATTCAACCTAAATTATTAATAGATGAAAAAGCTATCAATTTTCGTAAAGAGGTTTGATTTAATCCTCCAATAGCACCAATAATAATATTTAATAAAATTCTAAAAATTAATAAATTTTTATTAAAATAATATGATAATAAAATTATGGGGGTAATTTTTTGTCATGTTATTAAAATAAAATTATTAAATCAAGATAATCCTTCTACAATATTGGGGAATCAAAAATGGAATGGGGCAGCTCCTATTTTTATTAGTATTGAAGAATTAATTATCATTGAAATAATATTATTAATTTCAAAATTTTTAAATAAAATTATTTTTAAAATAATATAAAATAAGAAATTAATTGAAGCAATTGATTGAGTTAAAAAATATTTTAATGCTGCTTCTGAAGCTAAAAGATTATTAGATTTAGAAATTAGGGGAATAAATCTTATAAGATTAATCTCTAAACCAATTCAACAACCAAATCATGAATTTGAAGAAATTGAAATTATAGTGCTAAAAAATAAAATAAAAATAAAAAATATTTTATTTGAATTTATATAAAAAAAAATTTAAAATAATTAAATTAATAATTTTGAAGTAATTTAATTTCTTTATATTTATTATATTTTAGTGTAAGATGCACATTAATTTTTGATATTAAAAGATATAGTTTGATTCTATAAAATATAATAAAGGTAATTTTTAATTTACATAATTTATCCTATCAGAATAACCCTTTAATCAGGCACTTTATTTTTAAAAAAAAGGGGTTTCCTTTATATTTGGGGTATGAACCCAAAAGCTTAAATTTAGCTTATTTTTAA